AGACTATTCATTGGTAGAATGGAAAGAATTGGAGGAAGAGGAACCCACAGGGAATGAATGGGAAGATCGAAAAGTTGGAAGAAGAAAAGATTTTTTGCTTAGACGCATGGAATTGGCTAAGCATTTTATTCGAACAAATATAGAACCAAAATGGATGGTTTTGTGTCTATTACCAGTTCTTCCTCCTGAGTTGAGACCAATCTATCATATAGATGAGGATAAACTAGTGACCTCGGATATTAATGAAATCTATAGAAGAATTATCTATCGGAATAATACTCTTACAGATCTATTAACAACAAGTATAGCTACGCCAGAAGAATTAATAATATCTCAGGAAAAATTGCTACAAGAAGCCGTGGATGCACTTCTTGATAATGGAATCTGCGGACAACCAATGAGGGATGATCATAATAGAGTTTACAAGTCGCTTTCAGATGTAATTGAAGGCAAAGAAGGAAGAGTTCGCGAGACTCTGCTTGGTAAACGGGTCGATTATTCAGGGCGGTCCGTGATTGTCGTGGGCCCTTCACTTTCATTACATCGATGTGGATTGCCTCGCGAAATAGCAATAGAACTTTTCCAGGCATTTGTAATTCGTGACCTAATTAGAAAACATCTTGCTTCGAACATAGGAGTTGCTAAGAGTCAAATTCGGAAAAAAAAACCGATTGTATGGGAAATACTTCAGGAAATTCTGGATGACCATCCTGTATTGCTGAATAGAGCGCCTACTCTGCATAGATTAGGCATACAGGCATTCCTCCCCGTTTTAGTGGAAGGACGCGCTATTTGTTTACATCCATTAGTTTGTAAGGGCTTCAATGCAGACTTTGACGGGGATCAAATGGCTGTTCATGTGCCTTTATCTTTGGAGGCTCAAGCAGAGGCACGTTTACTTATGTTTTCTCATATGAATCTTTTGTCTCCAACTATTGGGGATCCCATTTCGGCACCAACTCAAGATATGCTTAGTGGACTCTATGTCTTAACGAGTGGAAATCGTCGGGGTATTTGTGTAAATAGGTATAATCCATGTAATCGTAGAAACTATCAAAATGAAGATAATAACTATAAGTATACAAAAAAAAAAGAACCCTTTTTTTGTAATCCCTATGATGCAATTGGAGCTTATCGGCAAAAACGAATCAATTTAGGTAGTCCTTTGTGGCTGCGGTGGCGACTAGATCAACGCGTTATTGCTGCAAGAGAAGTTCCCATCGAAATTCACTATGAATCTGTGGGGACTTATTATGAGATTTATGGACACTATCTAATAGTACGAAGTATAAAAAAAGAAATTCTTTATATATATATTCGAACCACTCTTGGTCATATTTCTCTTTATCGAGAAATAGAAGAAGCCATACAGGGGTTTTGGCAGGGCTGTTGTAATTCTATGCTACCAACGGGAATTCGAGTCTCTCCGGGTTAACTAGGACCATAATTCTAGGACCATAATTGCGGAATTTCTACGTGAATCAAGATCTAGAAAAGGAAGTTTTCCAATCACTGACTCAAGCCCATTGTCAAATTCTACTCAGCGCAATATGGAGGTACTAATGGCAGAACGGCCCACTCAGGTCTTTCACAATAAAGTGATAGACGGAACTGCCATGAAACGACTTATTAGTCGATTTATTGATCACTATGGAATAGGATATACATCACATATCTTGGATCAAGTAAAGACTCTGGGTTTCCGACAAGCTACCGCCGCATCCATTTCATTAGGAATTGATGATCTTTTAACAATACCTTCTAAAAGATGGCTAGTTCAAGACGCTGAACAACAAAGTTTTATTTTGGAAAAACACCATCATTATGGGAATGTACACGCGGTAGAAAAATTACGTCAATCGATCGAAATATGGTATGCCACAAGTGAATATTTGCGACAAGAAATGAATCCTAATTTTCGGATGACCGATCCTTTTAATCCAGTCCATATAATGTCTTTTTCGGGAGCCAGAGGAAATGCTTCTCAGGTACATCAATTAGTAGGTATGAGAGGATTAATGTCGGATCCCCAAGGGCAAATGATTGATTTACCCATCCAAAGCAATTTACGCGAAGGACTCTCTTTAACAGAATACATTATTTCTTGCTACGGAGCTCGTAAAGGGGTTGTGGATACCGCTATCCGAACCTCAGATGCAGGATATCTCACGCGCAGACTTGTTGAAGTAGTTCAACACATTGTTGTACGTCGAACAGATTGTGGCACCGTTCGAGGTATTTCTGTAAGTCCTCGAAATGGAATGATGGCGGACAGGATTTTTATCCAAACATTAATTGGCCGTGTATTAGCAGATGATATATATATAGGTTCGCGATGTATTGCTACTAGAAATCAAGATATTGGGGTTGGACTTGTCAGTAGATTCATAACTTTTAGAGCACAACCAATCTCTATTCGAACCCCCTTTACTTGTAGGAGTACATCTTGGATTTGTCAATTATGTTATGGCCGGAGTCCAGCTCATGACGACCTGGTCGAATTGGGAGAAGCCGTAGGTATTATTGCAGGTCAATCTATTGGAGAACCGGGCACTCAATTAACATTAAGAACTTTTCATACCGGCGGAGTATTCACAGGGGGTACTGCAGAACATGTGCGAGCCCCTTCTAATGGAAAAATAAAATTCAACGAGGATTTGGTTCATCCGACACGTACACGTCATGGACATCCTGCTTTTCTATGTTCTAGAGACTTGTATGTAACTATTGAGAGTGAAGATATTATACACAATGTGTGTATTCCGCCCAAAAGTTTTCTTTTAGTTCAAAACGATCAATATGTAGAATCAGAACAAGTGATTGCTGAGATTCGTGCGAGAACATCCACGTTGAATTTGAAAGAGAAGGTTCGAAAACATATTTATTCTGACTCAGAGGGCGAAATGCACTGGAATACTGATGTGTACCATGCACCTGAATTTACATATGGTAATATTCATCTCTTACCAAAAACAAGTCATTTATGGATATTATTAGGGGAGCCCTGGAGATACAGTCTAGGCCCCTGTTCGATCCACAAGGATCAAGATCAAATGAACGCTTATTCTCTTTCTGTCAAGCCAAGATATATTGCTAACCCCTCAGTAACTAATAATCAAGTTAATCAAGTGAGACACAAATTTTTTAGTTCGTATTTTTCTGGTAAAAATCAAACAGGAGATAGGATTCCTGATTATTCAGAACTTAATCGAATGACATGTACGGGTCGTTATAATCTCAGATATCCGGCCATTCTCGACGGCAATTCTGATTTATTGGCAAAGAGGCGAAGAAATAGATTCATCATTCCACTCGAATCGATTCAAGAAGGCGAGAACCAACTAATACCTTCTTCAGGTATCTCAATGGAAATCCCCAGAAATGGTATTCTCCGTAGAAATAGTATTCTTGCTTATTTCGATGATCCTCGATATATAAGAAAGAGCTCAGGACTTACTAAATATGAGACTAGAGAACTGAATTCAATCGTCAACGAAGAGGATTTGATTGAGTATCGAGGAGTCAAGGTATTTTGGCCAAAATACCAAAAGGAAGTAAATCCATTTTTTTTTATTCCCGTGGAAGTCCACATTTTGGCCGAATCTTCTTCCATAATGGTACGGCACAATAGTATTATTGGGGCAGATACACAAATCACTTTAAATAGAAGAAGTCGGGTAGGCGGATTGGTCCGAGTGAAGAAAAAAGCAGAAAAAATCAAACTGATAATCTTTTCTGGAGATATCCATTTTCCTGGAAAGACAAATAAGGCATTCCGATTGATACCACCAGGAGGGGGAAAACCAAATTCCAAAGAATACAAAAAATTGAAAAATTGGCTTTATATCCAACGAATGAAACTTTCCAGGTATGAAAAAAAGTATTTTGTTTTGGTTCAACCTGTAGTCCCATATAAAAAAACGGATGGTATAAATTTAGGAAGACTTTTCCCGCCGGATCTCTTGCAGGAAAGTGATAATCTACAACTTCGAGTTGTCAATTATATCCTTTATTACGACCCAATTCTTGAAATTTGGGACACAAGTATTCAATTAGTTCGGACTTCTTTAGTGTTGAATTGGGACCAAGACAAAAAGATCGAAAAGGCCTGTGCTTCCTTTGTTGAAATAAGGACAAATGGTTTGCTTAGATATTTTCTAAGAATCGACTTAGCGAAGTCACCTATTTCTTATACCGGAAAAAGGAACGATCTGTCGGGTTCAGGATTGATCTCTGAGAAGGGATCAGATCGCGCTAATGTCAATCCGTTTTCTTCCATTTATTCCTATTCCGAGGCAAGGATTCAAGAATCCCTTAATCCAAATCAAGGAACTATCCATACGTTGTTGAATCGAAATAAGGAATCTCAATCTTTGATAATTTTGTCATCATCCAATTGTTTTCGAATAGGCCCATTCAACGATGTAAAATCTCCCAATGTGATAAAGGAATCAATCAAAAAGAACCCCCTAATTCCAATTAGTAATTCCTTGGGCCCGTTAGGAACAGGCTTTCCAATTTATAATTTTTATTTATTTTCCCATTTAATAACCCATAATCAGATCTTGGTAACTAACTATTTGCAACTTGACAATTTAAAACAGATTTTTCAAATACTTAAATATTATTTACTGGATGAAAATGGTCAAATTTATAATCCCTATTCATGCAGTAACATCATTTTGAATCCATTCCATTTGAATTGGTATTTTCTCCATTACAATTATTGTGAAGAGACATCTACAATCGTTAGTCTTGGGCAGTTTCTTTGTGAAAATGTATGTATAGCCAAAAAAGGACCGCATTTAAAATCGGGTCAAGTTCTAATTGTTCAAGTTGACTCTGTGGTAATACGATCAGCTAAGCCTTATTTGGCTACTCCAGGAGCAACTGTTCATGGACATTATGGGGAAATCCTTTACGAAGGAGATACATTAGTTACATTTATATATGAAAAATCAAGATCTGGTGATATAACGCAAGGTCTTCCAAAAGTGGAA